ATATTGAACTTAAAATCTTTTCTGGAGATATTCATTTTCCTGGAGAGACAGATAAGATATCCAGGCACAGCGGCATTTTTATACCACCAGAAACGGAAAAAAAAAATTCTAAAGAATCAAAAAAATTGAAAAATTGGATCTATGTTCAACGGATCACACCTACCAAGAAAAAGTATTTTGTTTCGGTTCGACCTGTAGTCACATATGAAATATCCGATGGGATAAATTTAGCAACCCTTTTCCCTCGGGATATCTTGCAGGAAAAGGATAATGTCCAACTTAGAGTTGTCAATTATATCCTTTATGGAAATGGCAAGTCAATTCGAGGAATTTATCACACAAGTATTCAATTAGTTCGGACTTGCTTAGTATTGAATTGGGACTGGGACCAAGAAAAAAATGGTTCTATAGAAGAGGTTCATGCTTCCTTTGTTGAGGTAAGGGCAAATGATATAATTCGCGATTTCATAAGAATTGAGTTAGTCAAGTCCACTATTTCGTATACCGGAAAAAGGTATGATAGGGCAAGTTCCGGATTGATTCCCGATAATGGATTAGATCGCACCAATATCAATCCTTTTTATTCCAAGGCGAAGATTCAATCACTTAGCCAACATCAAGGAACTATTGGTACGTTGTTGAATCGAAATAAGGAATGCCAATCTTTGATAATTTTGTCATCATCCAATTGTTCTCGAATTGGTCCATTCAATAGTTCGAAATATAACAATGTGACAAAAGAATCGGATCTCCTAATTCCAATTAGGGATTATTTAGGTCCCCTAGGCGCTATTGTACCTAAAATATCGAATTTTTATTCATCTTACCATTTAATAACTCATAATCAGATCGTGTTAAAGAAATATTTGCTACTTGACAATTTGAAACAGATTTTCCAAGTACTTCAAGTACTTAAATACTGTTTAATAGATGAAAATAGGAGGATTTATAATCCCGATCCATGCAGTAACATCATTTTGAACCCATTTCATTTGAATTGGTGCTTTCTCCATCATGATTATTGTGAAGAGACATCGACCAAAATTAGCCTTGGACAATTTATTTGTGAAAATGTATGTCTATTTAAATATGAACCACACGTAAAAAAATCTGGTCAAATTTTAATTATTAATGTCGACTCTTTAGTTATAAGATCAGCTAAGCCTTATTTGGCTACTCCTGGAGCAACTGTTCATGGTCATTATGGGAAAATCCTTTACGAAGGAGATACATTAGTTACATTTATATATGAAAAATCGAGATCTGGTGACATAACACAAGGTCTTCCAAAAGTAGAACAAATCTTAGAAGTGCGTTCGATTGATTCAATATCGATGAACCTCGAAAGGAGAGTTGAAGGTTGGAACGAACGTATACCAAGAATTCTTGGGATCCCCTGGGGGTTTTTGACTGGAGCTGAGCTAACCATAGCCCAAAGTCGTATCTCTTTGGTTAATAAGATCCAAAAGGTTTATCGATCCCAGGGGGTACAGATCCATAATAGACATATAGAGATTATTGTACGTCAAGTAACATCAAAAGTGTTGGTTTCAGAAGATGGAATGTCTAATGTTTTTTCGCCTGGAGAATTAATCGGATTGTTGCGAGCGGAACGAGCAGGGCGTGCTTTGGACGAATCGATCTGTTATCGGGCAATCTTATTGGGAATAACAAGAGCGTCTCTGAATACTCAAAGTTTCATATCCGAAGCAAGTTTTCAAGAAACCGCTCGAGTTTTAGCAAAAGCTGCTCTACGAGGTCGTATTGATTGGTTGAAAGGCCTGAAAGAGAACGTTGTTCTGGGGGGGATTATACCTGTTGGTACCGGATTCCAAAAATTTGTGCACCGTTCAAGGCAAGACAAAAACATTTATTTGGAAATCAAAAGAAAAAATCTATTCGAGTTGGAAATGAGAGATATTTTGTTACACCATAGAGAATTATTTTGTTCTTACGCGGCAAACAATTTCCATGAGACAAATTTACATGAGACATCAGAACAATCATTTATGCGATTTAATGATTCCTAAGAGCGGATTTATTTTAACTTTAACTATCTTTTAACTATACTGGTCTGATTATTGATTTGGTAATAAATAAAATAAGTAATTAAAAAAATTTATGGTTTGTGCCGTGTATCAATGGTCAATCCCCGGTAGAAGGTTCCATCGGAACAATTATTTATTTCAAGGTACCTCGTCTCTTTGTTAATAATAAGAAAAATAAAAAACAAAAAGGAAGTGTGGGAAAAAATGACAAGAAGATATTGGAACATCAATTTGGAAGAGATGATGGAAGCAGGAGTTCATTTTGGTCATGGTACTAAGAAATGGAATCCTAGAATGGCCCCTTACATCTCTGCAAAGCGTAAAGGTATTCATATTACAAATCTCGCTAGAACTGCTCGTTTTTTATCAGAAGCCTGTGATTTAGTTTTTGATGCAGCAAGTAGGGGAAAAAGCTTCTTAATCGTCGGTACCAAAAATAAAGCATCGGATTCAGTAGCATCGGCTGCAATAAGGGCTCGGTCTCATTTTATTAATCAAAAATGGCTCGGTGGTACGTTAACGAATTGGTCCACTACGGAAACGAGACTTTATAAGTTCAGGGACTTAAGAGCAGAAGAAAAGATGGGGAAACTCAACCGTCTCCCCAAAAGAGATGCAGCAATGTTGAAGAAAAAATTATCTACCTTGCAAACATATCTCGGTGGGATCAAATATATGACGGGATTGCCTGATATTGTGATCATCGTTGATCAGCAAGAAGAATATACGGCTCTTCGAGAATGTGCCATTTTGGGGATTCCGACGATTTGTTTAATCGATACAAATTGTGACCCAGATCTTGCAGATATTTCGATTCCAGCCAACGATGACGCTATAGCTTCAATTCGATTGATTCTTAACAAATTAGTATCTGCAATTTGTGAGGGTCGTTCTAGCTATATAAGAAATCGTTGATTATGATTAAGATTAAGAATAATAAGATTACTTAATGTTAATTATTGGGCAACTCCATAGATTTATTGGATCGGTTACTTTTTTTTGAATTTTTTTAAATAGATAAAAAAAAAAGAACTGGGGATATTGATATATATTATGATGTTATGTGATTTCTTGGTATCCTAAATATATGATTAATGATTCAAGTTGGTGAGTTGAGAAAGAAATGGTTGAATCAAACTAATTCCTTTTTTGAAGTTCAATTTCTATCAGAGGACAATATGAATGTTATACCATCTTACATTAAAACACTCAAGGGGTTATACGATATATCGGGTGTAGAAGTAGGCCAACATTTCTATTGGCAAATAGGAGGTTTACAAATCCATGCCCAAGTACTTATCACTTCTTGGGTCGTAATTGCTATCTTGTTAGGTTCAGTCATCATAGCTGTTCGGAATCCACAAACCATTCCGACCGACGGTCAGAATTTCTTTGAATATGTCCTTGAATTTATTCGAGACTTGAGCAAAACCCAGATTGGAGAAGAATATGGACCTTGGGTTCCCTTTATTGGAACTATGTTCCTATTTATTTTTGTTTCTAATTGGTCAGGTGCTCTTTTACCTTGGAAAATCGTACAGTTACCTCATGGGGAGTTAGCTGCGCCCACGAATGATATAAATACTACTGTTGCTTTAGCTTTACCCACGTCAGTGGCATATTTTTATGCGGGTCTTACCAAAAAAGGATTGGGTTATTTCGAGAAATACATCAAACCAACTCCAATACTTTTACCAATTAACATCCTAGAAGATTTCACAAAACCTTTATCTCTTAGTTTTCGACTTTTCGGGAATATATTGGCTGATGAATTAGTAGTTGTTGTTCTTGTTTCTTTAGTCCCTTCAGTAGTTCCTATACCTGTCATGTTTCTTGGATTATTTACAAGTGGTATTCAAGCTCTTATTTTTGCAACGTTAGCCGCGGCTTATATAGGCGAATCCATGGAGGGTCATCATTGACTAGTTTTCGAAATAGTCTTTTTTTTAGCTTATCCCAATTCATGCATGGTTCAAGATAATCTGCTTGGTTGGAGAACATAATAGATATAAATACGTATGAATATATGACCTAGAGTCGTAGGAGAGAAGATGAACGATATTACGGAATTGTAAAAAAAAAAGATGGGTTGGGGAGGTCACACTAGATGTATGTAATGTCTATAAGTCCAGCCACTTTTTGTGTGGGTTTCGAGGAATGATTCTATAATCCGATTCAATATAAAATGCGGCCAGTTTACGTTATGGAAGAAAGAAATGTATATGTAATATTAGATATTCACTAGTTATATAGTCCTATCTATACTAGTTATATAGTCCTATCTATATATAAATAGAAGTCCTTATACCCTACGTTATACCCTACCTATATACTAACTAACTATATATATATCTAACTATATGCTATATATATATATAATATATAGCAAAATAAATAATATATATATAGTTATATGTATTGATATACATATTGATATCGTTGATATCGATCATATTGATATCCATTTCATATATTGATTTGATTGCAGTTTACTGCATTTAGATTAGATGGATTACAAGATAAGTAAAGTCCTTTCTTCTGTTTCATTTGTGATTGTGGATTGGATGAAAAAACAGATGAACTCAAGGATATAGAAGAGTAAAGAACGAAGGATTGAATGAAAGAATGGTTGGAAAGAAAGAAATGCAATAACTAGAACCGTATGTATATGGATTTACAAAAACTTCATCATGGGTAGAAACTAAAAACGGGATATCGAAGTAGTTCTGACGATTCAGTAATATTATCATTATTTTTTAGTTACTTCGACCCAATAGATCTTAATGATCAAACTTAATGATAAAATTAAGTAATAATTCATTGGTTGATTGTATCATTAACCATTTCTTTTTCTTTTTTTTTGGTGCGAGGAACTTACCATGAATCCACTGATTTCTGCCGCTTCCGTTATTGCTGCTGGATTGGCTGTAGGACTTGCTTCTATTGGACCTG